TATCGGGCATGCTATCCTATTTTTAAATTAGTTTATTCAACAGCAGCTAATGCTAGTCACAATATGGGTTCTAATGAAGCCAATTTAGTTATTAGCCAAGCCGAAGTCAACGAAGGCAGCACTGTAAAGAAATTAAAACCTCGAGCTAGAGGACGTAGTTTTCCGATAAAAAGATCCACCTGTCATATAACTATTGTAATGAAAGACATATCTTTAGATGATGAATATGTAGAGATAGATTCGTTAAAAAAACCTAAAAGGAAAAAAAAATATACAGCTACGACGTATTATGATATGTATAGCAGTGGGGGAATATGGGACAAAAAATAAATCCACTTGGTTTCAGACTTGGTACAACTCAAGGTCATCACTCCCTTTGGTTTGCCCAACCAAAAAAGTATTCTGAGGGTTTACAAGAGGATCAAAAAATAAGAAATTGTATCAAGAATTATATACAAAAAAATATGAGAATACCCTCTGGAGTCGAGGGAATTGCACGTATAGAGATTCAAAAAAGAATCGATCTGATCCAGGTCATAATCTTTTTGGGATTTCCAAAGTTATTAATAGAAAGTCGTCCGCGGGGAATCGAAGAATTACAAACGAATTTACAAAAAGAATTTAATTGTGTAAACATAAACCGAAAACTAAATATTGCTATCACAAGAATTGCAAAACCTTATGGAAACCCTAATATTCTTGCAGAATTTATAGCCGGACAATTAAAGAATAGAGTTTCATTTAGAAAAGCAATGAAAAAAGCTATTGAATTAACTGAACAAGCAGATACAAAAGGAATTCAAGTGCAAATTGCAGGGCGTATTGACGGAAAAGAAATTGCACGTGTTGAATGGATCAGAGAGGGTAGGGTTCCCCTACAAACCATCCGAGCTAAAATTGATTATTGTTCCTATACAGTTCAAACAATCTATGGGGTATTAGGCATCAAAATTTGGATATTTATAGACGAGGAATGATAAAATATTTATCCTTCTATCCAATTATCTAATATCTAATAAAAAAAATATTTCTTAATTCTTTTAATTTTTTTTTTTTATAGGGTTGAATAAAAATTAGATTGACCATTTATTTGATATAATTGCTATGCTTAGTGTGTGACTCGTTGGTTTTTTTAGGGTTAGGATTAAAACCAACCCCGCAGTATGAACTATTACTATAAAAAAAAGTAATAACCAACTCATCACTTCGCATTATCTGGATCTAAAGTCTCAGTCAAAATATGATATATCGCTCATATCTTTGTAGCAACTGACAATTTTTTGCATAAAAAATGAACCCGATTCTAAGTCATAAAGCAAAATAGAGAAAAGGTGTGGATAAATGGAAATATGATAGAAAGACAGAAAAAATATTAATGACATATAATTCCAATATGTAAGGTCTATAAACCACTTCAAAAAAGCAGTGTAATAAAGCATCACTACTGATTCATCCATAATAGAATGGATCTTCTTATCTTATATAAATAAAAGAGCTTCGAGCCAATAAAGACTGAGAAAATTGACTCAAGAACAAATTGAATAGCTCCATTGTCTAATTCAGACCTAACCATTGAATAAGAAGCGATGGGAACGATGAAACCCGTGAATCCAAAAATTTGGATGATTGCAAAATGAATCTTAACGATTCACAGGTCGGGATGGCGGAACGAACCGAAACTCTATTCATCTAGCCAAGAAAACACGAGCTAATCCTACAATTGAAACAAAAATAGAGATTGAAAGAGTAAATATCCGCCCGCGAAAACTTTCTTTTTTTATTGCTAAATTTGGGGCAATACGTTGACTACAAAACAAAAAATGGATTAGAACCTTCTAAAAAAGAAAATATTTATTATTTTTATTTTATAATTATTTGGACAAATAATTGAAATTCGATTTCTTGATCTGCATCTTCAATTTTGGAAATTTCTATTTCTATATTTCTAATAAAATAGAAAAAATATTTAGTTATCCATTTCAACAAGATATACAAATTACTAATCTAATAGATTAGATAAGTTAGATTCGATGAAATCTTAAACAATCGACTTATTGTATTTATTACTCAATAAATACGTGTATATCTGAATTAAGATAGAATCTGAATTCCAATATTTTAGATTTCAAATACTTTTATTTCGTCGCGAGGAGCCGGATGAGGTGAAAATCTCATGTCCGGTTCTGAAGTAGAGGTGGAATTCAAAAAAAAAACCATCAACTATAACCCCAAAAGAACCAGATTCCGCAAACAACATAGAGGAAGAATGAAAGGAATATCTTATCGAGGTAATCATATTTGTTTCGGTAAATATGCTCTTCAGGCACTTGAACCCGCTTGGATCACATCTAGACAAATAGAAGCAGGCCGACGAGCAATGACACGAAATGCGCGTCGTGGTGGAAAATTATGGGTACGCATTTTTCCAGACAAACCAGTTACACTAAGACCCGCGGAAACCCGGATGGGTTCCGGAAAAGGATCCCCTGAATATTGGGTA